AATGGATTCATGATAAGTTCCTCGCACTAAAATAAAGAAAAAGAAATGGTTAATGATACAATCAATCATTAAATAATGACTTAATTTAATTATTCCATCGATAAGATTTTAATTCAGTCGAAGTAACTAAGAACTCTGAATTGAAGTAATAATATTATTGAATCATCATAACTACTTCAAATATACATTTTTTAGTTCCTATCCACAGAGTTTTTGTGAATTCATATTCATACAACTTTTTGTTTTTCCATTTCTTTCTTTGTTTCGAACTATTCTTTTTTTTTTTTTTTTCTTTATTTAATCGCTTTATTCAATATTCAATTCACAGTTCCAAATGAAAAGTAAGGACTTTTATTGTAATCCCCGTCCAAATTCCCAATAGTAGGGCAGATTAGATATATCTTTTAACTCATATATAAGTGGTTAATACCTAATATTACATATACATGCCTTTCTTCCATAACGTAAACCAAGTATTCGTATCTTAGATTCAATCGGATTCTAAAATCATTTTTCGAAACATCCACAAAGAAAAGTTATCTTATAGTCATTATATTATATATATTATATATATATATATTCCATACACATATTTTGATCCTACTCTCCTAAACAGCCTATTTTTTTATGAATCTTATTTTTTATTCTTTTCTTACTTTTATTTATCATTATCCCACATGGATACAATCAATCCAAACGGACGAATTTATTAGTCTGAATCATTGCATAGAAATATAAATCTTTGGTTGATCTAAGTTCATCATATAATTTATTATTTTATTTATTAATATTTTCTTTTGATCAATTTAATCAATCGTTGAATTTAATAAAACCGACTGAAATGGAAATTGCTCTATAGAACTTCTTTTTTCTTAATCGCACCATTGTAACCAAATAAGGAATTCTTATTCAGATTATGACTCCTAAAATTGGAATTGAATGGACAAAACAATCAAATCAAGACAATATAAAGAGAATATTCATTGGAAGGAAGTATAACTGGGACAAACGAATTTTAGGAAAAAGATCTTTTAGTTTTAGATCTCTTCCCTTTTTTTTTTACAATTCCCTAATATCGTAATTTTTTTAATATTCTTATAGCTCGTATAGACCTTTTTCTCTATTTATGTGTATATTTATGTTCACTAATTAGATTATCTTGAGCAAGTCATGTATTTTCTTGCACTAAGCTAAAAAAAACCATTTAAAAAATTAGTCAATGATGCCCCTCCATGGATTCGCCTATATAAGCCGCAGCTAAAGTTGCAAAAATAAGAGCTTGAATACCGCTTGTAAATAATCCAAGGAACATGACAGGTATAGGAACCACTGAGGGTACTAAAGAAACAAGAACAACAACCACTAATTCATCTGCTAATATATTTCCGAAAAGTCGAAAACTAAGTGATAAAGGTTTTGTGAAATCTTCTAAAATGTTAATGGGTAAAAGGATTGGAGTTGGTTGAATGTATTTAACGAAGTAACCTAATCCTTTTTTGCTAAGGCCCGCATAAAAATATGCTACTGATGTAAGTAAAGCTAAAGCAACGGTAGTATTTATATCATTCGTAGGTGCGGCTAACTCCCCATGAGGTAACTGTATGATTTTCCAAGGTAAAAGCGCCCCTGACCAATTAGAAACAAAAATAAATAGAAACATAGTTCCAATAAAAGGAACCCATGGACCATATTCCTCTCCAATTTGAGTTTTGCTTACGTCTCGAATGAATTCAAGGACATATTCGAAGAAATTCTGACCGTCAGTCGGAATAGTTTGTGGATTACGAACAGATACAATGGCTGAACCTAATAAGATAGCAATTACAACCCAAGAAGTAATAAGTACTTGGGCATGGACTTGGAAACCTCCTATTTTCCAATAGAGATGCTGGCCTACTTCCACACCGGATATATTATATAGCCCTTTTAGTGCGTTGATGGAACATGGTAGAACATTCATATTGCCCCCTGAAAGAAATCAAACTTTAAAAGAAATTATTTTGATTCAACCATCTTTTTTCGACTTGCCCATTTGAATTGTATATTTTGGATACCACCTAATCACATTAATCACATAATATAATATATCCAGTTATTTTTATCTCTTTTGTACGATTCGGGCGGGAATAGTAACCGATTCCATAAATCTATGGAGTTCACAAAATAATTTATTTATCTTCTTATTAATCAGGGATTTCCTAGATAACTAGAACGACCCTCACAAATTGCAAATACTAATTTGTTAAGAATTAATCGGACTGAAGCCAGAGTGTCATCATTCGCTGGAATCGAAATATCTGCGAGATCCGGGTCAGAGTTTGTATCAATTAAAGAAATCGTTGGAATTCCCAAAGTGATACATTCTCGAAGAGCCGTATATTCTTTTTGCTGATCAATAATTATTACAATATCGGGTAACTCCGTCATATATTGAATCCCGCCCATATGTGTTTGCAAGTAAGATAACCGTCTCTTCAATCGAGCCGCTTCCATTTTCGGAAGTCGGTTGAGTCTCCCTGTGTTTTGTTTTATTCTCAAGTCCCTGAACTTTTTAAGTTTCTTTTTTGTAGTGAACCAATTCGTTAAAATACCACCGAGCCATTTTTTATTAACATAATGACACCGGGCCCTTGTTGCAGCCTGCACTACTGAATCAGCTACTCTTTTTTTGGTACCAACAATTAAGAATTGTTTTCCACTACTTGCTGCATCAAAAACTAAATCACAAGTTTCGGATAAAAAACGAGCGGTTCTAATCAGATTTGTAATATGAATACCTTTACACTTTGCAGAGATATAAGGTGCCATTCTCGGGTTCCATTTTTTAGTCTTATGACCAAGATGAACTCTCGCTTCAAGCATCTCTTCCAAATTAATGTTCCAATATCTTCTTATCATTTCTCCCCCCCCCTCCTATCGTTTTTTCTTTTCTTTGCAAAAAAAAAAGAGAGACAAGGTACCCTGAAATAAATAATTGTTCCGATGGAACCTTCTCTTTTCCCAGAGATTGGACGTTGATACACGATCCAAGTGAGAAATTTCTTTCTATTCCTTATTATCCTTATTTCTTTATTACTATTAACAAATCACATGTAACAAATCACAGGACCGCCATAATTAAAAGGATGAATCCGCATCCGCTCTTAGGAATCATTAAATCCTATATGTTCTGATGTATCATTAAGAATCAAATAACTCTTTGTGGTGGAACAAAATATCTTTCATTTCTCCTTCGAATAAAGAAGAAATTCTTCTTTTTGGTTTTGTTTTCAAAGGAAGACCCTTATGTTGCCTTGAGCGGTGCATTAATCCGGTACCAATGGGTATCATACCAGCTAGAACAACGTTTTCTTTCAGGCCTTTCAACCAATCGATACGGCCGCGAATAGCAGCTTTTGCTAAAACGTGAGCGGTTTCTTGAAAACTTGCCTCGGATATGAAACTTTGCGTATTCAGAGATGCTTTCGTTATTCCCAATAGTATGGCTTGGTAATAGATCGCTTCTTCCAAAGCGCGCCCCGTTCGTTCTGCTCGCAATAATCCAATTAGTTCTCCGGGTAAAAAAACATTAGACATTCCATCTTTTGAAACCAACACTTTTGATGTTATTTGACGTACAATAATTTCTATATGCCTGTCATGAATCTGTACCCCCTGGGATCGATAAATATTTTGGATCTTATTAACCAAAGAGATACGACTTTGCATTATAGTTAGCTCAGCACCAATTAAGAATCCCCAAGGAATTCCAAGAATTTTTGTTATACACTCGTTCCAATACTCAACTCTCTCTTTTAGGCTTGGCGATATTGAATCAATTGAACGCACTTCTACCATTTTTTCCACTTTTGGAAGACCTTGCGTTATATCACTAGAGCTCGATTTTTCATAGATATATGAAATTAATGGATCCCCTTCGGAAAGGATTTGTCCATAATGGCAAAGAACAGTTGTGTCTGAAGTGACCAAATAAGGCTTAGCTAATCTTATTACTACAGAGTCGGCGTAAACAATTATAACTTGACCCGATCTTAGGTGTGGTAAATTTTCGTCCATACATATATTTTCATTTTCAAAAACAAACTGTCCCAGGCTAATTATTGTAAATGTTTCCTCACAATAATTATTATGATAATTAGGATAGAGAAAAGACCAATTCAAATTTAATGGATTCAAAACGCGATTACTGCATGGATCGGGATTAACAATTTTCTTGTTTTCATCCATTAAATAATATTTAAGTACTTGAAAAGTCTGTTTTAAACTGTCGAGTTCAAAATATTTAGTTACCGAGATCTGATTATGAGTTATTAAATGGTAAAATGAATAAAAATTCGCAATTTGAAGGGCTATTCCTAAAGGGCCCGACGAATTCCTAATTGGAATTATAGAATCTCTTTTAATTGATTCTTTTATTACATTGTGATATTTTACATCCTTGAATAGATCCATTCGAAGACAATTAGATGGTGACAAAATCATCAAAGATTGACGTTCCTTATTTCTATTCAACGACATATTAATAGTTCCTTGATTTTTTTTAAGTAATTGTGGAATCCTTGCCTTGGAATAAATCGAATAAAATGAATTAATATTGGTACGATCTGACCCATTATCAGAGATCAATCCTGAGCCTGATGGATCATTCCTTTTTCTACTCATATATGAAATATGAGATTTCACTAAGGAAATTCTTAGGAAATCACGAATCAGACCATTTGTACTTACTTCAACAAAAGAAGCGTGGGCCTCTTCGGTAGAAGAACTTTTTTTGTATTGGTCCCAATTCAACACTAAACAAGTACGAACTAATTGAATACTTGTGCCATAAATTCCCCGAATTGGGTTACCATTTCCATAAATAATATAATTGACAACTCGAAGTTTCAGATCATCCTTTTCCTGTAATAGATCCTGGGAGAAAAGTGTTTCTAAATTTATACCGTCCGCTATTTCATATATGATTACTGGTCGAACCAAAACAAAAGACTTTTTCTCGGTAGGTGTGATTCGTTGGACATGGATCCAATTTTTAACCTTTTTGGATTCCTTAGAATTTGTTTTTACCGTTCCTCGTGATATCTTGATACCACTTTCTATCTTATCTGTCTCTCCCGGAAAATGGATATCTCCAGAAAAGATTTTAATTTCAATTTTTTTTTTTTTTCTCTCCACTCGGACCAATCCGCCCACTCGACTCCTTTTATTTAAGGTGATTTGTGTATCTACTCCAATGATACTATTGTTCCGTACCATTAGGGAAGAAGATTGGGGTAAAATATACACTTCCTCGGGAATGAAAAAAAAGCGATTCACTTTCGTTTGGTCTTCTGGCTGAAATTCTTTAACTCCTCGATTCTCAATCAAATCGTCTTTTTTGAGGATTGAACCAATCCTTATAACCTCATATTTAGTAATTCCTGAACTATTTCTTCGGTATTGGGGATCGTCGAAATAAGCAAAAATACTATTTCTACAGAAAATACCATTTATAGGTATTTCAATCGAGATACCGGAGTGAAGCATTAGTTCTTTCTCTCGTTCTTGAATCGATTGGAATGGAATGATAAATCCATTTCTTCGCCTCTTTGCCAATAAATAAAAATTCTCGTGGAGAATAAGAGGATATAGGATATTAGAATGACCAGTACATATGATTCGATTAAGTTCTGAATAATCAGGAATCCCAATTTCTTTTTTACCCGAAAGATCTGAACTAAAGAATTTGTGTTTAACTTGATCATTATTTAATGAGGGGCTAGAAATATATCTTCTTTCGACAGAAAGAGAATGAGCATTCAGTTGATCTTGATCCTTGTATAGTGAAAAAGGAACTATGCTGGATCCGCACGAACCACCCGATGATAAAATCCATAAATGGGTTGTTTTTGCTAAACGACGGACATTACTATATTCATTAGGTGCATGGTATACATCGGTACTCCAGTGCATTTCTCCTTCTGAGTTGGAATAAACATATTTTATAACCTTATCTGTCATATTCAAATCGTATGTTCCTGCGCAAATTTCACCAATCACTTGTTCTGATTCTACATATTGATCATTTTGAACGAAAAGAAAACTTTTTTGTGGAATAGTCACGTTATATATAATATATGGGTTCTCAATAGTTACATATAAGTCTAGATAACATAGAAAACCAGGATGCCCATGACGTGTACGTATAGGATGAACCGAATCCTTATTAAATTGGATTTTTCCATTAAAGGGGGCTCGTATATATTTTGCACTATCCCCTGTGAATACTCCGCCGGTATGAAAGGTTCTTAATGTTAGTTGAGTGCCCGGTTCTCCAATGGATTGACCCGCAATAATACCTACGGCTTCTCCCAATTCTACCAGGTCGCCCTGAGTAGAACTCCGACCATAACATAATCGACAGATCCAAGACGTACTCCTACAAGTAAAAGGAGTTCGAATAAATATTGGTTCTGTTCGAAAGGTTATCAATCGATTGATAAGTTCACCCCCAATATCTTGATTTCGAATGGCAATGCATCGTAGACCCATATATATATTGTCTGCTAATACACGACCCATTAATGTTTGGATAAAAAGTCTTTCCGGCATCATCCCATTTCGAGAACTCACAGCGGTCCCTCGGGTGGTGCCACAATCTGTTCTACGTACAACAATGTGTTGAACTACTTCAACAAGTCTGCGTGTAAGATATCCAGCATCCGCTGTTCGTACAGCAGTATCCACAACTCCTTTTCGGGCTCCATAGCAAGAAATGAGATATTCTGTTAAAGACATTCCTTCGCGTAAATTGCTTTTAATGGGCAATTCTAGCATTTGTCCTTGTTGATCCGACATAAATCCTCTAATACCTATTAATTGGTGTACTTGAGATGCATTTCCCCTAGCTCCCGAAAAAGACATCATATGGACTGGATTAAAGGGTTCTGTCGTCTCAAAATGATTATTCATTTCTTGTCGCAAATATGCACTTGTTGCATGCCATACCTCAATGGATTGGCGTAATTTTTCTACCGCGCTTATAGTTCCATAAGAATAGTGTTTGTCAAAACAAAATTTTTGTTCTTCAAGATCTTGGGCTATCCGTTCCTTAGAAGGTATTGATAAAAGATCATCAATTCCTAATGAAATGGATGTAGCAGTGGCTTGCTGGAAACCCAGAATCTTTACTTGATCCAGGATGTATGATGTATATGCCATTCCGAAGTGATTTATTAATCTGCTAATAAGTCGTTTAATGGCATTTCCGTCTATCACTTTATTGTTAAAGACCAGATTTACTTGCTCGGGCATAAGTACCTCCATATTCCGTTGAGTAGGGTTCGACAGTGAATTTAAGTCAATGATTGGAAAACTTCCTTTTCTCGATTTTGATTCGCAGATCTCTTCAGTTCAACTAGGACCATAGTTGAACTGAAGAGATCTGAATTCACACCGGTGTCATAGAATTACTTAGCTTAGATCCCTATGATTAGATTAGGTATCATCTGACCAGACTTGGTAAAACCCTTGTATAGCTTCTTCGATTTTTTGATAAAGATAAATATGACCAACAGTGGTTCGAATGTATATACAAATAATTTCTTTTTTTATACTTCTTACTATTAGATAGTGTCCATAAATCTCATGATAGGTACCCAAAGATTCATAGTGAACTTCGATAGGAGCTTCTCTTGAAGTAATAACGCGTTGATCTAGTTGCCACCGGAGCCACAAAGGACTATCTAAATTGATTTTTTTCTGCCGATACGCTCCAATTGCATCATAGAAATTACAAAAAAGGGGTTCTTTCGGATATTTATCGTTATTATGGTCAATTATTTCATTTTGACAATTTCTGCGATTACATGGATTATCTCTATTTGCATAAATACCTCGACGATTACCGCTTGTTAATATATAGAGCCCAATAAGCATATCTTGAGTTGGTACGCAAATAGGATCTCCAATAGCTGGAGAAAAGAGATTCATATTAGAACACATAAGTAAACGAGCCTCCACCTGAGCCTCCATGGATAAAGGTACATGAACAGCCATTTGATCCCCATCAAAGTCTGCATTGAATCCTTTACAAACTAATGGATGTAAACAAATAGCACGTCCTTCCACTAAAACGGGTTCGAATGCCTGTATGCCTAATCTATGCAGAGTGGGCGCTCTATTCAGCAATACAGGATGCCCCTGTATAACTTCCTCAAGTATTTCCCATACAATTGGATCTTTTTCCCAAATTTTTCTCTTAGCAGCTCCTATGTTCGAAGTAAAGTGTTGTCCAATTAAACAACGAATTATAAATGGCTGGAAAAGCTCTATTGCTATTTCGCGAGGCAATCCACATTGATGTAATGAAAGTGTGGGGCCTACGACAATGACAGAACGCCCCGAATAATCAACCCGTTTGCCAAGCATAGTCTCGCGAAATCTTCCCTCTTTGCCTTCAATTATATCTGAAAATGACTTATAAACCTTATCATGACCGTCCCTCATTGGTTGTCCGTGGATTCCATTATCAAGAAGTATATCCACGGCTTCTTGTACCAATTTCTCCTGACACATTACTAAGTCGTAGGGTGAATAATTCCTTAATTGCTTAGCAAGAGCATTGTTCCGATAGATAACTCTTTTATAGAGGTCATTAATATCTGAACTAATTAGTGTACCCTCATCTATCTGAATGATCGGTCTCAACTCGGGAGGAAGGACTGGTAATAGACATAAAACCATCCATTCTGGTTTTATATTTGCTTGAATAAAATGCTTAGCTAAGGCTATGCGTCTGGCCAAAAAATTCATTCTTCTTTCCCTTCTTTGATATCCCCACTTTATTTCTTCTTCTTCTTCTTCTTCTTCTTCTTCTTCTTCTTTCGTATCCGTTGCTCTCGCTAATTTTTTCCATTCTATGGACGAATTATCTATAATAATTTGCAAATCCAGATCGGCTAATAGTTCTCGGATAGCACCGGCTCCAGTATAAATTTCTCGATTTTGAACTGTAGCGAAGCCTTGGGTATCAAAAAAAAGTGGAAGACTGTATTTCCAGGATTGGATTTCATATGCGAATAAACCTCGTAATCGTAAGAAAGTAGGCTTTTTGCCTATGGGCCTAGCAAAAGAAAAATTGGGATAGGATCCTATAGGATCTCCCCCCTTTAAAATCGGACGTGAAAGTTTCCTTTCATCCGGCTTAAGTAGTCGCACCAAATAAAGATAAATAAAAGGGTTCCCGCTTTCAAAGTCGATAAAACCCAAAAAAAAAGAGTTACTCTTTACTCAAGTTCCCAATGAAGACCAAGCAACATTTCATTAATTCATTCTTCTTTTCTTTTCCGTTTTTTTTTTTTTAATTTATGAATTTTTTAATTCAGTTCTCACAATTACGGCATAACTGAAATGTGAACTTCTTGAGTAGTCTACTTCCCTTCGGATGATGAATTCCCAGCACCTTAGAATTCATAAGGGGTTTACTTGTCTATGTCTCCTTCCATTCGATCTTTTAGGTCCGGAACTTACCTCGACGGTTATGTCACGATGCTATTAAAGGCTATATGCGATGTATAGACTCCTGCAACCATAACATATTTGCTTACTTGAGTATAAACCTAATTTATTTATAAAATAAAAAGATTAATTCCACAAAAGTAAAATAAAGAAGTCTGTTTTCACGAGGTAGAACTATAAATTCCTATTTATTTGTTATTAAATCGACCATAGACCAATTCCACTTTTATTGGGGAGTATTGAATACACCCACAATTCTGAGCTTCATGTTACTCCTTCCAAGAGGCATGTCAGATCCGCGGCATCCTAATTCGATTAAATGGGATGACAGTTTCTCATTCCAAAACTGTAAAATCAGAAGAATTTCGATCAAATCACACATCGCGGTATACTAGGCCTTCTAATTCTTTAATAGGTTTATCTAAAAGATTCACGATATAACTTGGAAAACGTTTCAAATACCACACATGAGTTACTGGGCATGCCAGTTTGATGTAGCCCATTTGATATCTTCGTATCCGAGAATCAACAAATTCGACTCCGCATTTGTCACAAAAATTTTTGTTTTCTTTTTCATCTTTAGAATTTCCACAAGCACACATTCCGCTTTTTATAGGTCCAAAAATTCTTTCACAAAACAATCCGTCTTTTTCAGGTTTATTGGTTTTGTAATGAAAAGTATACGGGTTTTTCACCTCTCCAACAATCTCTCCATTAGGTAGGATTTTGGAGGCCCAAGCACTTATTTGTTGAGGCGAAACTGATCCAATTCTGAGTTGTTGATGTTTATATCGATCGATCATAGAATTAAAATTATTATTTGATTTATTTTATTATTTTATTGCGATTAAAATTAAACTTCCTTCCTATAAATCTGTAAGTTTTTCTCAGATACAAGGAAATGATTCAATTCCAGAGCTAACGATCGTAGTTCTCGAACGAGCAATCGAAAAGATTCTGGAGCATCTTCCGGTTTAGGGATTGTTCCTCCAAACACCGTAGTATTAAACACTTCTTGTCGAGCTCTAATATGATCAGATTTATAAGTAAGCATCTCTTGTAGAATATGAGAAACACCAAATCCCTCTAGAGCCCAAACCTCCATTTCTCCTACCCGTTGTCCCCCTTGCTTGGCCCTTCCTCTAAGAGGTTGTTGTGTAACAAGTGCATAAGGCCCACGGGAACGCCCATGTATTTTATCATCAACTTGATGAATTAATTTGAGGATATAAGGCTTTCCTATTAGAACAGGCTGTTCAAAAGCATCTCCCGTCCTTCCATCAAATAGTATACTTTTTCCCGGATATTCGGGCTCAAATACCCACGGATTTGCTGTTTGCTTACTGGCTTCATATAATTCAGAAAACACTAGTTTTCTCGAGGCCTCTTTTTCATATCTCTCATCAAAAGGTGCTATTCGATAATGTCTATTTAGCAGACTCCCCGCAAACCCGAGTGAACATTCAAATATCTGTCCTACATTCATTCGTGAAGGTACTCCTAATGGGTTGAAGATCATATCAACAGGTCTTCCATCTTGCAAATAAGGCATATCTTGTCTAGGCAAAATTTTTGAAATGACGCCTTTATTTCCATGTCTTCCAGCTACTTTATCACCTACTTTGATTTGACGTTTCTGTAAAATATATACACGAATCCTTTCTGGATTATTCCCGATTTTCTGGATCCAGTTCACATCAATAACTCGACCCCTACCATGTATAGGTAGTTTTAGGCAAGTTTCCTTTAAAATTGAATTAGATCCCGTAACGTCAATGTCAAATATGGCGTGTAATAATCTATCTTCCGGGGTACACGATGAGTCTTCTTGAGGCGTTAATTTACCTACTAAAACGTCGCCCGTCTCTACCCAAGATCCCAGCATCACAATTCCATTTTTGTCTAAATTTCGGAGTAAATGTGCTTCTAGATACGGTATTTCGTTAGTGATTCTTTCAGGACCTTGGCTTGTCACAAGAATCTCAATTTCATATTTCCGTATGTGAAAAGAAGTATAAATATCTTCATATACCAGACGTTCGCTAATGAGTACCGCATCTTCAAAATTGTAACCCTCCCATGGCATATAAGCTACTAATACGTTTTTGCCCAAGGCGAGTTCGCCACCGACTGTAGCAGCACCATCCGCTAAAACTTGACCCTTTTTAATGTATTTACCCCGCTGAACCTGGGCTTTTTGATGCATACAAGTATTTTTGTTGGAACGTTGATATCTAACTAATGGAATTCTTAGAGTACCCCCATTGCCCGATAAAATTATCTTGTCAATATCGGTATAAATTATTTTTCCCTCGTGTTCGGCTATAGCGGTAACCCCCGAATCTAGAGCCACTTGGCCTTCCAATCCAGTTCCAACAATGCACTTCTCGGGCCGAGAAAGCGGAACTGATTGACGTTGCATATTAGAACTCATTAAAGCCCGAGTCGCATCATTATGCTCCATAAAAGGAATGAGGGAAGGTCCAATAGAAAAATATTGCAAGGGACAAATAGTTCGAAAATGAACCTGTTCCCATGCAATAGTCAGGAATTCTTGACGGTATCGAGCTAAAACAAACTCTTCTTCCGGAGCACCTTGATTCATCCTCAAAGGATTTTCTAGCGCTGTCAGATTGGATTCATCTTCACTTGGTGATAAATAAAGCATCCGTACTTTTTCTTTTTTTGATCCCTCAGAGATGTCAAAAAATGGGCTTTCTAAAGTCTCCCAATGACCAATCTTGGCACGAATTGCCAAGGATCCAACAAGCCCAACATTGACTCCTTCAGACGTGTCAATTGGACAAATGCGCCCATAATAACTAGGATGGATATCTCGCATCCGAAAACTAGCAGTTCGCGCTGTCAATCCTCGAGGGCCCAAATGACTGTATTTTCTACCATGAACTGTTTGTGCCAATGGATTAGTTTGATCCAAAACTTGAGATAATGGGTTTAATCCGAAAAAAGATTCATAAGTGGTTGTTAATGGAGTTGAAGTTACCAAATTTTTGAGGATCGGTCTAAATTTATGCGTAATTGCTCCATGTAGAGTTTTTTTAACTATATCTTTTAAACGACTCAGAGCCAATCCGAATTGATCTTGTAAGAGATCCCCTACAGAACGAATACGTTTATTTTTTAAATGAGTTATATCGTCAGGTGGATACTCTCCAAATTTCATTGCAATCAAATGATCCACAGCTGCCAAGATATCTCGCGGTAACAAAAATGTATTGTTATGAGGTATATCAAGATTCAGTCTTCGGTTCATATTTAGTCGACCAATCGTTCCTAAGTCAAATTTATTTTCACTGAATTCTTTTTTTAATTCATTACATTGATTTATGAATTCATCATCTACCCCATTGCAGGATTCAGAAAATACTAGATCTTCGCCTACAGAGCCTACACAAGTAAATTGTTTATAAAAATCCAAAAAAGCATTTTCCTTTGACCTCCCCCCCCCCCTTTTTTTCTCCATATCATCCAGGAAAGACAAGAGAATCTCAGGATAGCACACATTGTCTAGAATTTCTATTAGATTCGAACCCATAACTGATAATAGAAATAGAATATTTATTTTTTGGTTCCTATTCACACGAGCCCATATCTTTGATTTTCTATCAATCTCTAATTCTATTCTCGCTCCCCTATCTGATATTATGGTACCGGTACAGACCGAATTTCCCTTATGGTCCGATTCTGACTGGTAATATATACCAGGTCTTCGCAATATTTGATTGATCACAATTCTGTATATTCCATTTACTATAGAAGTTCCCAGGGAATTCATTAGAGGAATGTTTCCAATAAAAACTGTTTGGTCTTGCATATCCATGCTGGTTTTCCAAAATAATACCGCGGATACATATAATTCAGAAGAATATGTGAGTGATTCATATACAGCATCTCTTTCTTTTATCAACGGTTCTACTAATTGATGGGTTTCCCCACATAATTCAAATTCAATTTTGTAATCTAAATATTCATATTCAATTTTTGGAAACTTAGAAAGCTCTTCTTCTAAGCCCTGATCAATGAACTTACAAAATCCTTCAAATTGGATCTGATTAAATCCAGGTATTGTAGACATTTCCTTATTTACATCCCTAAGCATTTTAAATTTCCCCATTTATTGTATTGAAAAAAAAATCCCATTATTGGATCGTTCTTCATCCAATTCTATTCTATGGATCGATCTAGCAATGATGGAATTTCTATTTTGTTTACTGAATCACATAAAATTTTATCTAACTCCATATATGGATATTTAATGTATGAAATACATATCATATGAATGGAGGAATAAAGAGAATTTTCTACTCAAATTGTAATTTACAACAGATACAACTGGAAAGGAATTGAAAAATTATACTTAACTTAGACTTCTGGAGTTTTGTATAGAATAGCAAAACAAAAAGTTATTCAATTTATATCATTATAATGATATTACATATTCCACTACGATTGGATATCAGTAAAAGAAATGGATTCGGGATTTGATCTCTTCGATGAGATGAAGACCCAATAATCAGAAACAATATCAAGTTTTTTTTAGCACTTAGCCTTTTTTCGTGTATTTCCTTGTTCAGTTAAAAAAAAATGATTCACATGGAAGAGTTAGATTTTTATCTATTTTATTATTTTAATAGAATTTGTATAATACGATTTAAATGCATAAGCATAAGAAAGCTTCTTTATTAAACATATGCGGGTATAACTATAGCTGTCTATATATGATACGTCTCCTCTTTTATTGCAGTTTTCTTCTGGACAGCGCATGTTGTGCTCTATCAAAATTTATATTTTTTATTCAATGAAAAATATAATAGAAAACTTCCTCTAGAAATCATAGACAGATAAAAGATCCGATTAGATATCTGTGTAAGAATTTATGTTCTGGGGTTTACATATACTCATAATTGTTGTTATAATTGAAATTGAGAAGGATTTTTTTATTGAAAAGAATCAATACTTATTACTTACTAATTAATTACGTATCAAATTTGATTTACTTATATCATTAAGGATATCAAATTTTAGATTCAAAGTCAAGTTCATGAATTCACAGTCAATAGTTAATGGTTCCAATTTGTCCTGAATGCTGACTTTTGTAACTGAAAATTTACATTTGGTTTTTCATTTCAATAGAAAGGGTAAAGAATTAAACTTAAATAGTATGTGTTTTGAGATACTATACAAAATTAATCGAAGAGATAGATCCAATCCAAAAAAAGGAAGGATTTTTTTTTAGGAAAGGGATTAAGATTAATAAAACTGGGATTCAAGATGCAAGTACAAAAAAAGGGGGAATATTTTCGTCTATTTTGTATCGTCTTGGCGGCATGGCCGAGTGGTAAGGCAGGGGACTGCAAATCCTTTTTCCCCAGTTCAAATCTGGGTGTCGCCTGATCAACAAAAGACGCGAAATACCTTATTCCGTTTTGCTGATATAACTTGTCAAATTTGTCCCTAACAGAGCGGATGAAAAGTACTCTTGATATTTTCAAGGGCGTCGCCGCGTATTTTGTTTGTGCTTAATGTTTCTCGATTCCATTAGCAATCATATAAGAACTTCTTATAATAAATTTATATTTAATTGGGCAGAATCCTTTTTTTGACTCTAGGCCGGCGATTCCACTATTATTATATTAGTTAACAATAATGGAAAAATTCCTTCATATTCTTCATATTCATAGAGATAGGGAACATAATACACATGGATATAGTAAGTCTCGCTTGGGCTGCTTTAATGGTAGTCTTTACATTTTCCCTTTCGCTCGTAGTATGGGGAAGAAGTGGACTCTAGGGGTATTACTAATTGAGTTGAGAAATCAAACTGTATCAATTCCTTTATAGATCGTTCTGTAAAGACTTTTGAATTTAACTATTAAAATTTAATTTAATTTAATTATTTAATTCAATTTCGGAATTCTTACAAATTCCGAAATTGAATTAAAAATATCTTCATTTCCAAATTCTATTGGATTCGAATGGAGTAATGTATTCTATGAATAAGATATGAATAATACCATTTTAGTCATAATCAAACAAATATTTCAATGATTTCCGTGTTCATATTTCGAAAGTAAAAAGAATGAAAATAATAGGAAATTTATTTCAATTGAATTCTTCATAAATTTTCTATTTCTAGAAACCGCCCTTTACCAGAGTTATATATGGACAATGAAGAACAGCGGAACACCTTTTTTTTACGTTTTATTTGTTTGCTTCTTTCCTGTTCAAAGCGAAAAGAAAGTAGTTCTTTTATTAGTTATTTAAAGTTATTAAATTAAGTAAGTGGATTATCCATGGAAAATAAGATAAACATATTAGTTCTCCAACGAGATACTACGCATACTAAGATGTTTTCTTGGACAAGTCACATATTGCGCACTTAGACTTAGTGTTTAGTTTAGTGTTTGTTTTATTATTTTAAAAACTTGATTTATGCTATACTTTATTGACTTGACTCATTTCATATCATGATTCAAAGGTTAAAAACCGGTGAGGTTTACTAATCGGCGAAATATGAAAAAAGTTTTTAGAGAACTCTTTTCCTTGGATGATCTGTCAACTGCTCAATCAATTACTTCTTCGGAATGCTAAAAAAAAAGATTTCTTGACTTTCTTTTATTAATATATGTCCAGACTATCATTTTTTTCCTTATTCATTGATTTTATTCTTTCGGTAGATGCCGGAATTCATATTGAAAATAATCATAAATCTAGTAATTAGAATCGTAAGAGTTGCCTTTCGACTATTTCAGATTAATTGGAATCAACACAAATCAAATAGATGAAGAAAAGAAATAGAATTGGGACGTTATGTACATTACATATAGATAATTGATATCTAGATATATCAATATGAAGATGATATTCTAGAGTGCTCCATATTAAGCCTATATCTTTAGACAGTACAACTTTATACATTAGAATAACAAAAATACCAAAAATAGATAGTATGGTATAAAGATATATATCTTTATACCATACTATCGGATCTCATAGAATACTGCTTATTCTAGTCCGCTCGTTTCATCTAAGACGCGAAATTGGAATCCTTTTAATTATATTTCTTCAATCATTGATATTGATAAGAACTAAGAAGTCAAGTTTCGTTCAAATTAATCATTTTGACTAACAGTTTTTACGTATATTATAAGTAAAAAAGCAGTAGGAACTAGAATGAACAGTGCAGTAGCAATAAATGCGAGAATATTTACTTCCATAATTTCATCGTTTTGTTTTTCTTTACTTCGCAATAACTCGGGATTTAATCCCATGGAGATGATAAATCTTTCGCCTCTAAATTCAATGAGATGAATTCTATCTCGATGATATCGAATCGGATCAATATCATGAATAACAATATCTGAGCTATCAAATCGATTCATCGTCGAGAATTGAATAGTATAACATAGAAAGATTGTTTATCCATACCGAATCCAAAAAATGGATTTCTGATCCAATCGATAATTTCTTTACTTTATTTATTTTTATTTATCATTCTTTGCCATTCTTTCTTTTCTATAAAACTATCGCCTTCCTTGTACAATCGTCTGACGAAGTATCATCTAACCGCTTTTACACTTACATTGGTTACAAACAAACCCAAACAAACCATAGAAGTGAAATGGCGAAAAGTGAGTTAAGTTCTAAACTACGTTTTTTAATGATCTAATCTTATTGGAAAATAAAAAAGTGCGATAAAGACAAGTCCCAGTACAATATAAAAAGCAAGATCGAATATTCTACCAAATTCACTTTTTTAGAGTTTGTTTTTTCTTCAGCAGAAACCCTTAAAAAAGATTATTTATTCCCTCTCTAAGAGAGGTGGGATCCTTATTTGATGTTTATTTTATTAATATCCTCTCTCATTGGATTAGTAATGGGATACATATCATATAATATATCAAAACCTCAGTGTAAAATTTGAATGAGATGGATTGTTTCAAATTAAAATTATTAATTGAGGTTACACAAAATCAGAGCCAAAAAAAAAGATACTTTTCAGATTTAAAGGATTCTATCAAGGCAATTAAATTGATTTTGTATCGTAAAAATACAAATTCCATTTGTCTATGTGCTACCGGAAAAATATGGTACTCGATTCGATTTCATTACACGGATCGGGAGTAATCGAAAAAGCCAAACTCAGTACGGTATCTCCTGGAATAATGCTAAAAATAATTGTACTAATTCACATATGTCTTTATCAATCGTTACTAGTTGAAGAAATTAAAATTCCCATATTTGTATTTGCTTTGATGAGCAATGAAAAATGAAAATAAATATGAATAAGAGGAATCCCCATGAGAATGAAATTCTGCCATTTGTCCCGCTTTCACAGAAAATGGGGAGATGAATTGATGTATTTTTTTTTATTGGATTTGGATCCGTCGGGACTGACGGGGCTCGAACCCGCAGCTTCCGCCTTGACAGGGCGGTGCTCTGACCAATTGAACTACAATCCCAGGGAAATGAAATAAAGTGTACAGCATCCATATTGTTATGATTTCATTTAAATCCTTTAAATTGAGATTTTAGCTTGGAATCACCGCGTTGTAATAGAGAACCGAATGGTATATAGTATATATTGATATCCACATGGATCCACACTTTAGTGATAACGAACGGCACGGATTACTAGTCATCTTTTCGTTATTTCAAATCAAAAATCGATTGATTGATAATCAAATTTTCAATGAAAAAAAGAATCTTTTTTTCTTAAACTTTATACTTACAAATCCTGATATGAATCTAGATCATTAGCAAGATAGGAATTTGTGAGAAAAAAATAGAGCAAATCAAATAAATAACAGGTAGAGATATATCAGCAATTTTTACTTTTTTTCCGTATCGGGCATATTTTGAGAGTTATATCATTTCATGGTGGATCAGTTAATTATTGGGCCGAGCTGGATTTGAACCAGCGTAGACATATTGCCAACGAATTTACAGTCCGTCCCCATTAACCGCTCGGGCATCGACCCGGGAAGAATCAATTCCAGACTCATTAATATTCCACGATCAACTTCCTTTCGTAATACCCTACCCCCAGGGGAAGTCGAATCCCCGCTACCTCCTTGAAAGAGAGATGTCCTGAACCACTAAACGATGGGGGCACACTTGCCCGACCGTCAGCATACTATGCTCATAGTATGAGCAGTTTTTTGAAATTGTCAATATAATGAAATGGTATGACTAGAGTCGAAAGATCTTTCCGCCTTTCATGATTCCATATAATTTTTTTATTCGTCATTTATATTCATTAATCATTCATTCTAATCGACATTATACATTATATTATACATTATAATAACAATTAATATTAAAATATTAAAATATCTAAAAATAAATATACTATTATTATATAAATATGAAAAAATATATTTTAATTTTCATAGATATATCTTATCCGCACAGTGGCTCGTTCAGGAATTGAATCAAATGGGCCCTTTTAACTCAGCGGTAGAGTAACGCCATGGTAAGGCGTAAGTCATCGGTTCAAATCCGATAAGGGGCTTTCGCTTTTTTTCATATTTTATAAAACTCCAGTGGTAGTATTCCTATTTGATTTGAAGGGAGAATAGTGTTTATATTTGTAATTGTTGATATTTGTAATAAAAGTAAAAAAAAAGTACGAAACTTTATAATTTTTTTTTAGAATTAAAAAAATTATAAATTCTAATAAAGAAATTATAATTTCTAATAAGTTAAATTATAATAAGTTATTATTATAATGATTTATAGTAATTATAGTTATAAAGTTTAACATTATTATAATTATTATATTATAATGAATAATGAGGAGTCGGCTCTTAAATTCCCAAAATTTACTATTTTAAATTTTTCTAATCAAATCAATTGGAAAGATTTGATTAGAAATCAACAAAAGAAAAAGTAAGTGGACCTAACCCATTGAATCATGACTATATCCACTATTCTGATATTAAAATTCGATATAGATAAAATTGGAACAGCGGATCTTGCTTTTTTCTTTCATTTTCATATTTATTTTTCTTTGTACTCCGAAAAATCTGTCGATATTTCTGATTAAATCTTCTTGTTCCTAGTTATTCTATAGGAATAAATTACTATTCCCTTCCTCCGCAAAAAGTTTATTCGAAAAAAAGTTTATTCGAAGTCACAATATAAGACATATAAGAGACATTTTTAATATCTTTCTTTGCTTCCAAAACACAAGATCAATTTATATTGATATTGATATTTATACCTATATAAGATTTATATATATATCAGATCATGGCTTTAGGTATCAAATATTTCCATATCGATGCATACAATATTTTGATTCCTACAATATAATAATATAATGTATAATATAGGAAAATTAATTCTCCTTTTTCTTTTCTGACAGATATGAGATTGAGATAAAGTAAATATAAAAAATATTCGAAGTGTCTTTTCCGCTTTGACCTGTGAAAAGACATACTCTGGGATTTTCTATTCATGGAAGGAAAAGGAAATAG